CCGAGGTAAGGAATAACCAGTTACACCAAAAGATGCAGTCAATACAGCCAAAATCACACCTGTAACCCAAGTCAATTCGCGAGGTTTTTTAAATCCACCTGTGAGATACACACGAAATACGTGTAGGATCATCATTAGCACCATCATACTTGCTGACCATCGATGAACTGATCGGATTAACCAACCAAAGTTGGCTTCAGTCATTATGTATTGAACAGAGGCAAAAGCCTCTGTAACGGTCGGACGATAGTAAAAAGTCATAGCAAAACCGGTAGCTACTTGTACTAAAAAACAAGTAAGTGTGATCCCTCCTAGACAATAAAATATGTTGACATGAGGAGGAACATATTTACTAGTTATATCATCTGCAATCGCCTGAATCTCGAGACGCTCCTCGAACCAATCATATACTTTATTGAGATAGGTAAACCAAAGAGACTCCCCCTCTGAGAACCGTATATGAGAATTTCATCTCGTACGGCTCAAGCAAAAACACCCAAATAGTGGTTGCAACGGATATGTAATAGAAAGTTTGAAACTTCTTAGCCACTTGATTCAATCGTCCCTGAAGATACGAAGCGAAGGAACCAAAATCCGGAATCTCTTCTTTGTGATGTGATGATAATGCCAAAATATCAAGTTGGCTCATTCGTCTTTATGTTGATCGTTACAGGCCTCTTGAATCTTCTCCTCCCCTATTTATTTTATTTTGGATTTGTTGTTTTTGTTTGTGCGTAATACGGATTTACTATATGTTTTGTTTACTATTGATAGGAATTCTCTTGTGGAGACCCTATGAATCGATTGAAACCTCAGATTCATACTAGAACCACGATGATTCAATAAAGCGCCCAAGCTAAGCCCAAAGGTTCTCTGAGTAAGAACCATTTGATCATCACTTATTCAATGAATGGATGGAATGACTAAAAATCCATAGAAACATTGGTCCTTCGGTCAAAATAAGCATAATTCTGAAGGAAGAAAAATCGTTCGATTTATGACTCGTTGTTTGAAAATTTGTTGGAGTCCGGTCGCGAGGTCTGAATAGTAGGTATGAATCATAGTTCAAATATTTATTGATCTATTCCATATATTCCGTGCTCCAGATACTAGAATGAATATCCGACGAGGTAGAACCATCTCTATCGAGATGACAGACCTATTCTCTGTACTATCAATAGGATCAATTATAACAAGTCACACACTCATATTCCGGAAATACCGAAACAACGGAATTCCACGGTCGAACTACCAGAATGGCCTAGAAATCCGAGTCCTAAGTGATTCATTTTGGATTGAAAAGCTAGGACTTCATGGTTCTTATGGGACCTAATTCATTGAAATTCCATCCAGTAAAACGGAAGAATTATAAATCTCCAAAATAATAGATAGGAATATCGCAAATAGAGCCATTGCGACACCCATGAAGGGGGTAGTTCCCCATCCAGGAGCCACTTTACCATATTCCGAATTCAATGGTTTCAATAAATCCCCTGTAATAGTTCGTCTTGGCCCAGATCTAGAACTACCCTCAACGGTTTGTGTAGCCATAAATCCTATTGCATTGGTTGAGATCTGTTGACTTTGTATACTATTTCGTTGTAAATAAACGATCTTATCGTAGCGTAGATCGATCGTGGTCTTGAAATTATCTAATAATGGAAACAGCAACCCTAGTCGCCATCTCCATATCTGGTTCACTTGTAAGCTTTACTGGGTACGCCTTATATACCGCTTTTGGGCAACCCTCTCAACAACTAAGAGATCCATTCGAGGAACACGGGGACTAGTTGAAATAATGAACCTCCCATATTGGGGGGCTCATTACTTCAATTGAGATAATGAAAAATCATTTCATCTTTTTAGTCGGAACCTTAGGCGGATCTCGAAAAAAGATAGCGAAAAAAATGATCCCTAAAGTCGAGACTAACAGGAATGTATAAACCAATGCTTCCATAGATTCGATCGTGGTTTACAATTATAGCTTCCACACCTATTCATTTGGGATCATTTCCCAGATAAAGAAAGGGCAAGAGTCAAAGAAAAGGCGATGATGAAAATCAAGATTTCTCCAATCCCTTATGTCAAATCAAAAAAAAAATCAAATAGAGGCGAAAGATACCAGAGCAATGTTGTATCAGACTACTTGTCTCTTTGTAGTTGGATCTCCAAGTTTTTGGAATGCCCCAAATTCCACTTGAGCATCCAAATCTGGGTCAATACCAGCAAAAACATCTCTGAACAAGGTTCTAGCGCCATGCCAAATGTGTCCGAAAAAGAAGAGCAAAGCAAACGTAGCATGTCCAAAAGTGAACCAACCTCTTGGACTGCTACGAAAAACACCATCGGATTTCAAAGTAGCACGATCTAATTCAAAAATTTCACCCAATTGGGCACGTCTAGCATATTTTTTCACAGTAGCGGGATCACTATAACTGACTCCATTGAGTTCGCCACCATAGAACTCAACAGTTACACCTACCTGTTCGACACTATACTTTGATTCTGCCCTTCTAAAAGGAACATCGGCTCTCACAATTCCGTCTCCGTCTACCAAAACTACTGGAAATGTTTCAAAAAAAGTAGGCATACGACGTACAAAAAGCTCATGCCCTTCTTTATCTCTAAAGATGGGGTGTCCTAACCATCCAACAGCTATTCCATCCCCGTTATCCATTGAGCCTGCTCTGAATAATCCCCCTTTCGCCGGATTATTACCGATGTAATCATAAAAAGCTAATTTTTCGGGAATTTTAGACCAAGCTTCCGACAAACTCAGATTTTCGGCTAGCCCGGCACCAACCCTTCGATATATTTCTTGCTGGAAGTATCCCTGATCCCACTGATAACGAGTGGGACCAAATAATTCGATCGGGGTAGTTGCTGAACCATACCACATAGTTCCAGCAACAACGAAAGCTGCAAAAAAGACAGCAGCGATACTACTGGAAAGGACCGTTTCAATATTGCCCATACGTAATCCTTTGTATAGACGTTGGGGCGGGCGGACACTAAGATGGAATAGACCCGCTAATATGCCCAATGTCCCCGCTGCAATATGATGAGAGGCTATTCCTCCCGGAACAAAAGGATCAAAACCTTCCGCGCCCCACGCTGGATTTACAGATTGTACTTTTCCGGTTAGGCCATAAGGATCGGACACCCATATTCCAGGACCATACAAGCCTGTTACATGAAATGCGCCAAACCCAAAGCAAGCCACCCCTGAGAGAAATAAATGAATTCCAAAGATCTTGGGCAAATCCAAAGAGGGTTTTCCCGTACGTTCATCACAGAATATTTCTAGGTCCCAATACACCCAATGCCAGATAGCTGCTAAGAAGCACAAGCCAGAAAACACAATATGTGCCCCGGCCACACCTTCGTAACTCCAAATACCCGGATTCGTTATAGTTCCTCCTGTGATACTCCAACCACCCCATGAATTGTTTATTCCTAAACGAGTCATGAAAGGGATAACGAACATACCTTGTCTCCACATTGGATCAAGAACGGGGTCAGAGGGATCAAAAACTGCTAATTCGTATAAAGCCATCGAACCGGCCCAACCAGAAACTAGAGCTGTATGCATTATATGGACAGAAAGCAACCGACCGGGATCATTCAATACGACGGTATGAACACGATACCAAGGTAAACCCATGGAAATACCCCTTTATCAAAGAAAAAATAGACACTATGTAACTTTATCGCATTGGAAAAGACTATGCTATGGACCTCACCTTTTCAGTGGATTATCCCGAAGCAAGGGTTAATATTTATTTCGTTCCGTTGGTAATAATTGAACAATTCTGTTCGTAGGAACAAAGAGAAGCAGATCTATTCTATACCCAATAAGTACCAATACGCAATGGGGGCTGGTCCCATTTTTTGTGAGCGAATGCATAGATACTTGTTCATCATTCAAACGATCCATTCGTAAGAATTTTTCTTTATTCATTCTGTCTTCCTCCATGAACCTTCGAATCTATGGATAAAATACGATAAACGGCAATATTATGAAGACAATAAACCCGTTGTTACGTTTCCACATCAAAGTGAAGTATAGTACTTAACCTCTTTTTCTTTAATTTAATGCCCATTGGTGTTCCAAAAGTACCTTTTCGGAGTCCTGGAGAGGAAGATGCAGTTTGGGTTGACGTATAGTGCGACTTGTCAGACATATTGGGTCATATGGGATTTCCCCGTTCTCTCCCCCGATGGAGATATCCTCTCTTTCGCCCAAGAAAGATTGATTGAACCATCAATAATTCGGAGCGTGAAGTGCAATTAGATCAATTTATTGGGGGATCCATATTATCAATTAGAAGAATTTATGGTTGGCTTGGACCAATAAAATGAAGTATACAGGCTCCGTTCAGAAAATACCAAATTGGTAATCTATGTATGATTACCATTCGTATCATAAATGATTCCTTTATACCATATGAGTGATCTCATACTGCCAATCAATGGAGTAATATGATGAATACATCATATATTGGGCGGAAGACATGAAACGAATTGAAAAAAAAAAAAGAAGTCGTAGCAAAAAGAAGTGGTACTGAGATTATTTGTCCTATATGTGCAAATAGAATTCGGGCAGATCTTTACCCGGAGTAGAGCATAAACCTAAAAGAATTGAAGAGGCCCATTCAGGAACAAGAAAATTACATCGTGATTTGGATCTCGATGAAACAATACATCAATGAGAGGTTAGTTCGATAAGTTCAGTGAATTCTAGGGAAGCAAGTCAAGTCAAAACTCATGTTTCTTGAAAAATGGAAGAAAAAGCCCCTTCGTTAGGAAAAACCCTGCTACGAAAAGAGAAAAGGGCTGGAATCGACACATTGATTCTTTTTTTGTTTCGCAATTTTTATTTTTTGAACCGTATGCATCCAAAGGTGCGTGTACGGTTCCTAAAGGATACAACTTTGTCCTAATCAACCGACTTTATCGAGAAAGATTACTTTTTTTAGGCCAAGAGGTTGATAGCGAGATCTCGAATCAACTTGTTGGTCTCATGGTATATCTCAGCATAGAGGATGATACCAGGGATCTTTATTTGTTTATAAACTCTCCCGGCGGATGGGTAATACCAGGAATATCTATTTATGATACTATGCAATTTGTGCCACCAGATGTGCATACAATATGCATGGGATTAGCCGCTTCAATGGGATCTTTCATCCTGGTCGGAGGAGAAATTACCAAACGTCTAGCATTCCCTCACGCTTGGCGCCAATGAGTTTTTTATTTGAGAGAAAAAGAAGACTATGCCTTCGCCATATGGAATATAAATAATAAGTAATAATAGCATGGCACTTCGAGTTCGATATGAGCAAACCATTCTCGTTTTTTCATAACATGAGATTATGTATCGAGATAGTAGTATGAAACAAAGGTTATTTCCGATTTGATCTTATGTATCGGGGTTCCATTTCAGCGTCACAAACCTTTTTGCTTCCACACCAGAAGTCTCTTTCCGATATTTATGTTATGAAAGAGTATGAAAAAAAAAAAAGATTCTTTTTTCCTTATTTGATCAGATCAAAAAGAAACTTTGGGATTGCTGAATCTCAGACGAGATAAATATAGAAAGCAACGGAACCATCATAGTATTTTTTGACTCCTACGAAAGGAAGGATGGTAAATGGATCATTCAACGATCTGGGTCTGATGGATTCTATTTGTCTCTTTCTTTGATGGAAGGGAAAAAGAAATTCCATTGCAGAGCCGTATGCAATGCACAAAAGATGCCTGTACGGTTGTTCAATTCTATCTTTTTCTTCTTGTTTGTTATTCTTTATACCTTCCTTTCGCCCGATCATGCGAGATAGAGGAATCGTTTATTATGTTATATCATCAGGGTTATGATCCACCAACCTGCTAGTTCTTTTTATGAGGCACCCACAGGAGAATTTATCCTGGAAGCGGAAGAACTACTGAAACTCCGCGAAATCCTCACAAGGGTTTATGTACAAAGAACGGGCAATCCTTTATGGGTTGTATCCGAAGACATGGAAAGAGATGTTTTTATGTCAGCAGCAGAAGCCCAAGCTCATGGCATTGTTGATCTTGTAGCGGTCGAAAATACCGGGGATTTCGCATAAATCCGTGATTCCATTTCGAATCATAATTCGAATGAACCGTGATTTGATCTTTTATCTTCTTACCCGGGTAAAATAAAATAGTAAATGGAAGTAATTCATAATCATCCGGTTAGGATCGATCTAAACCAGCCCATTCTGTATACGATTCAGCATGCCAACTATTAAACAACTTATTAGAAACACAAGACAGCCAATCAGAAATGTCACGAAATCCCCAGCTCTTCGAGGATGTCCTCAGCGTCGAGGAACATGTACTAGGGTGTATGTGCGACTCGTTCAGATCATGAGCTAGAACAAATGAGACAATTTTTCCAGTCTCAATGACCAGTACCAATGAATGGGATAGAATGGAAGAACTCCATTCACTATCTAAAAATAAAGATCTATCATATACCTCTATTGTGTATGGAATTTATGGTTTCCATTGGTGCAAATCCAATCACCTCGATTTGAGATGAAAAGCAATTCTCCATTGGTAGCAAATGGTTATCCATTAAGCGGGGGAAATGGTATTTAAGAAGCAGAAATATTATGCTCCTACTCTTGCAAGAACGGACTAACAGGGTCAGCTACCTAGCCAACCTTCATAATTAAATGCCGTCACTGTATGAATAGATCTCATTGTGAAAAGACCTATTACTGGATAATTCATGGGTAGAGCCAAAGAGTGTGAACTGTACAAGTTACCAATAACATTGATTAAATGAGGGAAGGGGCTCCGGTGTATAGAGAGGGCCTCACCGTTTAAGAAGTAACCATAGAAACGATGGAAGCCACTATTTATTTATTTATCCATTTACATTTACTACCTATTTATTTTATACCTATTTTATACCAAATATCGGTAAAATTTCTTATTTTGAGGTGAAATAAATGCCTGGAAGAAATAAAAAATCGTGGTTGGGAAGGTCATAGTAGCAAAAGCCATTGGAATTTTTATTTTATACATCGGAAGAATCCGTTTTGTTATTAATAAATCAGGAGAGGGGAAAAGAATGACTGAAAGAAAAGAAATCGATTAGTTATTCATCAAAGTTTAATTTGATTCAATGACCAGAGTTAGACGAGGATATATAGCTCGGAGACGTCGAACAAAAATTCGTTTATTTGCATCAACCTTTCGAGGGGCCCATTCAAGACTTACTCGAACTACTACTCAACAGAAAATGAGAGCTTTGGTGTCCACTCATCGGGATAGAGGCAGGCGAAAGAGAGATTTTCGTCGTTTGTGGATCACTCGGATAAATGCAGTAACTCGTGAGAATAGGGTATCCTATAGTTATAGTCGATTAATACATGATCTGTACAAGAGGCAGTTGCTTCTTAATCGTAAAATACCTGCACAAATAGCTATATCAAATAGGAATTGTCTTTACATGATTTCCAATGAGATCATCAAATAAGGAGATTGGAAGGAATTCACCGGAATGATTTAAACGGAGTTCCCCGGAGAATGACCTCCGGGAAGGTAGAGTAGAAATTAATATGATAAGATAAGTAGTAGGAATGAACGAACACGTTTCAAAAAAAAACAGATTTCTTCTTCTCCCATTCTTTTTTTTATTCTATTACGACGCAACAATCAAATCTCTCGGCTTTTTCGAACAAAACATCAATCAATCTGATTTTGAATTCCAATTAGAGTTGTTTTGATTCAATTGAGGAGTAGGCCTATTTATTTCTGGTTCTAGGACCAGTAGTTCTAGGGATCGACTCGGTTTTCTCAAATTGTTTCTCATTATTAAGAAAAGGTAACGAAGATAAAATACGAGCTTGTTTTATAGCAATAGTAATTAATCGTTGTTGTTTCAAGGTCAATCTATTCACTCGTCTAGATAATATTTTTCCCTGTTCACTAATAAATTGACTAATTAAACTCATGTTTCTATAATCAATTCGATCCCCCGATCCAATTGGGGGCAAACGCCTACGAAAAGATCGCTTGGATTTACGAAAGAGTCGCTTGGATTTATCCATGGTTTATTCCTTATCTCTAAAATCCCATTTCTTCATTCATTTCGGATCCGACCGAAATAGGACTTGATTTGTTTATATATATATAATTTCTTCCTGTTCCTTGGAAGGATGGTACACGTGTTCCGTTCGATCTATTTCTTTATCTCCCCATGAATCGTATGCTTGTAACAATAAGGACAGAATTTTCTCAATTCCAATCGACTAGGTGTATTGTGTCGATTCTTTTGAGTAATATATCTGGAAGTGCCTCGCGATTCTTTATTGAAATCATTTCGGACACAACTGGTACATTGCAAAATAACTATTCCTCTGACATCTTTACCCTTGGCCATGAACCTCCTTTGGATTCACTCAATTCTTCTATTTTCGATCCGAACCGAAGAAGAAGAAAGGAACGAAAAATAAATAGAAAATAGGTTGCTAACTCGAAATCCAATTATGAAAGATTTCGTTGCAATCAATAAAGTAATAAAATCATAAGTAATACAATTATTTCTAACTATTCATTATTCCTAATCCCAGCATTTCATTTACTATCTTATATGATCTCGAACAGCCTGCCCTAGACCCCCATTTCTATTTCTGTTCTACCTCTATTAATTCTATCCTGAACCCGAGTTTGACTGAGGTTCAATCCACTTTTATTCTTTCTCTTTCCTTCCTATCCTAAAGAACTGAAAAAAAAAAGGGGGGGGGGTTGGTCACAGAGAATTTATTGTATCTCTAATCTTCTTCATTCATCCATTCCCATATCAGTAACTAGAATGAAAAAAAGGGGAATACCAACGCATCTGGGAATAAACGATTGATCTCTATCAATAGACCTGCTAAAGACCCAAACCATAGAGTAGTTAGCACAGGTGCCACGGAGAGATATGTTTTTATATCTCGCATTGAAAATCCTCCTTCTTTATTGGAATACATATATGATCAGATGCATATGTAGTTAAAGATCACTTGTATTTGTACGCGGAATCCCTAACTAAAATGGATATGTACAATGATCCGGTAGATGAGATCCACTTGTACCTAAAACAGAAAAAGATGACCCCCTCTTCCTGAGCATTACCGATAAATATTAATTCTTTTATACGTTAGGTTTCATATGTAAATAATTCTTTTATTATATGAGATATGAGACCAAAAAGAAGAAATGGCAAGAGAAATTGTATATAGATAGAGGAAATAACGATGTGGAAAACAAGACAGGGATTCTCTACAATGACACTGTACAACAATTAAAAGGGATGTAGCGCAGCTTGGTAGCGCGTTTGTTTTGGGTACAAAATGTCACGGGTTCAAATCCTGTCATCCCTACCTATTATTTTTCCTATGGCCAGTAACGAGGGGTCAATTGAGATCGATGAAAATTGGACATAATCTTTTATTTTATGATACTATATGCAATGCATGCAAAATGTATTGGGGGTACAAAAAGAATCCTTTTCTTGACAGTCGTATCTGCTGTCATAAGAAAGCGCTCTTAGTTCAGTTCGGTAGAACGTGGGTCTCCAAAACCCGATGTCGTAGGTTCAAATCCTACAGAGCGTGATTCTGTTCTTTTAATGTCGAATCACAATAAAACAACTTCACTAACTTGAACTGCAACCTGAATTTGACCCCCTGCAGATTAAGGAGGAGGTCAATCAAAAAAAAAAGATGTTACTCAATCAAAGGTCCAACTGATCACCGCGTCTGTATTGTAAATATGCAGTTACGAATAATCCAGCCAAAGTAATAGGAATTAGACCTAAGACGATTCCAAATAGAAAAACTTCAATCATTTCAATTTATTTGAAAGAGGAGAAAAAGAGAGGTAATATCTATCCCTAAATATTAATCCCAATCTCTCATGAATCTCAATGACCAAGAATTGGCAATTGGCGCGGAAGGAACTATAGAATACCTGG